AAAGAGTACATGCTGCGTCTGGACTTCAAACGATTTAGCTTTAACCATATTCATAGTCCCATCTTATTGGTTAAGAGAGAATCAAAGTAGATTTACCAATGAATCACGAAATGCTATGGTTCTGAAAGAGGATTTCTTAAAAGTAATTCGCAGGATCATACACCCTTATAACGAAAAAAGTGCAGCGGGTTGGATCCAGTTTATTCTTGAAATAAACAACTCGCACACACCCCCTTTCCAAAAAAAATCAATACACCAAGGACTACGCTTAGATTTATTGGATTTGTTGCTAAAATATCGGTATTAAACCCGAAACTCCCGGCGTATGGCCAGTGACCCACGAAAAGGAAAGAATCGGTTACATTTTTCATATGATCTCCTTTTATAGATAAAATAGACTAATTCTCTATTTGTCGACTTTTTTTTGAATAATTTTTCTCTTCCACCTCAAAAAGGGGTCTATTGGAATAAGAAGGGGAAGGAATAAATCGAGGGGGAAGGACGAAAGTGAATCACTAATTCCTCATCCTCAAATCATTCCTTCCCATGGGTTATTGTCCCAACGAATAAAAGTAATTGTAGTAGTTAACTCTTGATATTAATTCGAAAAAGGAAGCATCAAGCCCAGAACAATAAGAAAAAAACGTATTTTTCTTATAGGATTAAGATGAAATATTAAACAAAAGGATTCGCAAATAAAAGCGCTAATGCTACAACTAATCCATAAATTGTTAAAGCTTCCATAAAAGCCAGACTAAGCAATAAAGTCCCTCGTATTTTTCCCTCTGCCTCGGGCTGTCTCGCAATGCCTTCTACAGCTTGACCCGCAGCAGTCCCTTGACCAACCCCGGGTCCAATAGAAGCAAGACCGACGGCCAACCCAGCAGCAATCACAGAAGCGGCAGAAATCAGTGGATTCATGATAAATTCCTCGTACCAAAAAAAAAGAGTTAATGATACTTAATGATACAATCAACCGAAAAACTATGACTTAATTATTCCATCGCTAAGATTCATCCAGTCGAAGGAACTAAGAGCTCCGAATTGAAGTGAGTTGAAGTAGAAGTATAATAATACTATTGAAGATTGAATCATCAGAACTACTTCGATATCTATTTTTTAGTTCCTATCTACGAGTTTTTTTAAATCCATACGACTTTTGCTTTTCCATGTCTTTATTGGTTATGGACCATTCTTCATTTGATTTTTCTTGATTGAGTCTCTTTCTTCATTCAATATTCAATTCATATTTATAGGCGAAAGGGAAGGATTTCTAGTTCAATCCTTATCGAAATTCACATATACGTATAGTAAGGCAGATTTGATATATCTTTTAGATATAACTTAGTTCAGATATAACTAGTTAATATCTAATCTCACATATACATGTGCTTCTTCTATAACGTAAACCCACTATTTTTATCGTAGACCCAATCACACTATAGAAATTGTTTTTTCCCACCATCCACCAAAGGAAGTTGGAATTCTATTGCATACACCTAGTTCGACCCCCCTCGACTAAACAAACCCTTTCGATTTTTTTATTATTATTCAATACCGGGGTGATCAATATAAATGGATCAATTCATTAGTGCGAAGCATTGCATAGAAATATAAGTCAACACTTGGTTAATCTAAGTTTATGTAATTTAAACTAAATTGAACTTGATTTTCTATTTATATTCTATTTCCTTCCTATATTATCTATATTATGATAATTATTTGTTAATTATTATTATGTTAATTTCTGTATTAATTTATTATTCAATTGAATAATAAATTAATATTTTTGTTTGGTCAATGAATTGAATAAAATCGATTAAAAAAGATGCTCTATAGAGCATCTTTTTTAATCGCCCATCGGTATCATAAATCAAATCCATAAAAATTCTTATTCAGATTATGACTCCTAATCTTTGAATTACCTCAAGCAAACAAAATAAAAAGAAGATTTTACTCGGAGAGAAGGGGCCAAACATACATTTTAGGAAAAAGATCTTTTAGATCTCTTTCCTTTTTTTTTTTTACAATTCCCTAATGTCGTAATCTTTTTGGCTATTCTTCTAGTTCTAGATCGTATATACCTTTGTATATGTATACTTATGCTCCGGCAGTCGACTATCTTGAGCTACGCATACATTGCCTTGGACTAAGATAAAAAAGACGATTTCAAAAAAAAGTCAATGATGACCCTCCATGGATTCACCTATATAAGCCGCGGCTAAAGTTGCAAAAATAAGAGCTTGAATACCGCTTGTAAATAATCCAAGGAACATGACAGGTATAGGAACTACTAAAGGTACTAAAGAAACAAGAACAACAACCACTAATTCATCCGCTAGTATATTTCCAAAAAGTCGAAAACTAAGTGATAAAGGTTTTGTGAAATCTTCTAAAACGTTAATGGGCAAAAGGATTGGAGTTGGTTGAATGTATTTACTGAAATAACCTAATCCTTTTTTGGTAAGACCCGCATAGAAATATGCTACTGATGTAAGCA